TCTCCAAGAGTTCGGAGCACTCAAGGATGGAATATTCAAAATCATGAATGGGGTGACTCCGATGATGATTGGGACTTCAAATCTGAACAAGACAAGACCGATGGTTCTCATACTTCTTCAGTCTCAGGGGATGTGGGGAGTGCAGCACCTGACGGCTGGACCTCTGAAGTTGATGAATTTTTTGAAGGTAGAGTCTAGTCTTATCATGGCAGATGGTTCAGATTTCTGAAGAAATAGCCCAAGTCAACTAGATGGAGTTACGATCTGGCAAGAAATTACCTCCCGTTCCGAATTATGGTTAAAATCTTGTGCAAGAGTTGTCTCAGTCTAAGAATAGATCATCCCCCAATCCTGAAAGTCCCGTCCAGGATCATGGTCTAGCGCAAAATAAAAACCCAGGGGGGCATCCCTATAGACCGAGGTGCTGGGGGCACCCTCTCGAGCCAAAACGCAGTTACCCAACGAGGGAGACCACGAATGCTTGCTGGTCAAACATTAGCGGCTAATGGACAACATGTTCGCTATGACATATTAGCTCATCTCAAAAAGATTCCCGCACTCCTCAGCGTATAGGATGCATTGAAGATGTCTGCAGAACTAAGGATGTCCCTAGTATACGCATTAACGAACCCAGAGGACTTTTCTAATGAAGTTAACCAAGTTGAGATGAGAAATAGTGAATCAACTTATGCCGGCTTTGATCACGTTTACGGACGATTACTTGCAACCAGGACTCATTAAGCATAACAGGCCTTTGTTCATTTCAGGATACCTTAATGGATTGGAGATAACAAGAATCATGATAGATGGGGGATCGGCTGTTAATCTCCTACCTTTGAGAATGCTAAAACGTCTCGGGGGATTGCTATTCATCGATTGGCCCCAAGCAATCTACTTATCTAAGGATTTCACCAAGAAAGGGCCTTATAAACAACATTACAGAAACTAATGGGACGAAATTGTGATAAGCCAGAGGAAACTTCCGCTTTTGGGATAAGGGCAATGAAGGTATGATTGAGATCCTACTAGTCCTTTATGTTCTAGTAGGAAAAGAAGTCCTGTCTAACATCTACCGCATCGGCTTGACCCGTAACCCTAATCTACGATTGTCCCCCTTGTAAGATTATTCAAATAGGCAACTCTTTCATTCTAAATGTTTTTCTGCCGAAAATACAAATATCCAAATTGTGACAAAAAGAGGTCTTTAAGATCTCCGAATCCGGCTGCTGGTGCGGGCTTATACCTGGCTGGATGGGACTTTCTAAATGAGTTGATTCCCAAAAATCCAGCCGAAGTGCTTTCTTCAGCTTGATGTGGAAGCTACGGAAAAAAAAATTGCCTTAAATTAAAGCTGTGGATTTGCCCGCCCCCGCCCGACATCCTTTTCTTAAGAAGAAAAGATCGGAGCCGGTTTCAGTCGATCACTTGAGTGCCTCTAGTAATTCTCTACCAACTCCTTTCACAGTCCATATCTTTCTTTATTGGCCTATTCGAGCGTCTGTAAATGCATGCTTCTTTGATCGGCCTGTTCTGCCATAAGTACCTCTCCTTCGGCTAGGCCTTTGGTTGGGAAAAGAACTTCACCGCTCATGGTCTTCCTACTCCGATCTCGCTTCGGGTTCACCACTATAAAGGCTAGCTGGCTCTCTTTCTTTTTCTTTTACTTCGTAACCTCCAACATAAAAAAGATCTTCCGCCCACGTTACTATTAAAGGCAGGCTATCACGTATCATTCCCGAAAGCATCGACTCCCATAGAAATAGTTAGGTCTTGGTTCCCCGCCTACTCCTCGAATGGCTCAACATCATCCTACTCCAAGTGATTGCAATCATATATAATGCAACAAAGCCTCATTTCATAACAACAAGATGGGTAAGGGGGTTAGGCGGCAGGTAGAAGGTTCGATTCTAGGTGGACCCCAATTTTTCAAATCATTGGTGATGGGCTGGGCGCGTATAGGGCCAGTCACGTGTAATAGCCGGCCACTTTTTCGATTCTTTCAGAACCTTCGTTCCCACTCGAATTAAAGCATCGCCTTTCTCTAATACGTTCTCACGGTCCTAAACCTAATGGTCCAGATTCTTAGAGACCTTTCTTTCAGAACCTCAACCTAGCAGTTGAGTGTTCATTCTTCGCCCAGCAGAAACCGGCGATAGGGACTCATTCGCCCCCGATCTCCTCTATTTCTCCCGCAGCCAACCAACCCGTTTGAGGCCAGGCCAATTCCAACATCTATAGTTATTATTGTCTTGAACTGAGTTTGAACCATCATATAAAAATCCTTAAATAAATCACACACATGACTTTTGTGGGTGATCAAATATGCCCATGTCATTCTAGTGCAGTCATCAATAAAAGTAACAAACGCATACCAGAAGGTTCTGAAAGAATAGCAGGACCCAAAACATCAGAGTGAATCAATGCGAAAGGAACATCAATTTTCTTTCTTTCAGAACCTTACCCGACAGAGAAACTAGGAATCTATGCAGAAATCCGTTGTTTGGGAGGCTTTACAGGATACCCCACGAAGCATTAAACTAGGAAAAGGATAATGCCAATGCCCTCCGAGTTCGTCTCACTTACGAGAAACGGTTACTAGCTCGACTGAGTTTACTTGCTCGACCATCGCGGGAGAGGCTCTCGCTCAACCGAAATGAAGAACTGAACAACAATCTCTAAGCTAGCTGCATTCCCTACCAAACAAAACAGGGTCTGAGCCAGCAACAAGAAGATCCGCTGAGCCGACGGCACTCAGTTAATCACTATACTCACGTGCAAGAAGTCGGGAGTTCCCCCGCTGCACGAAATGACTCAATGCCGTTTTAGCTTAAAAAACCATTTCATTTTGGAAAAAGTGAGTCAGACCTAGCAAAAAGTAGTGAAAGTTGACACACCTCCGGTGCCCCTAATCCACTCAAGAGTGAATTGAATAAAAAGACTTATTATGGTTTCATTTAGAAAGTGCAAAAGAGATTATTAGCTTGGAAGAGTAACACATTCTCAATGGCAGGTAGATCCACTTTCTTACAATCAGTGACTTTATTCCTATTTTGACTATGCAGGCTGTGAAGCTTCGCTTCCTTCTTCTATTTGCAATCAACTGGATTCTCTGAATAACATCTGTGGTCTCTAAGCCAAAAGTGCATTTGGTCAATTAGTCTACTGTTTGTAAACATGGTGGTTTGGGTTTGCAGAAGTCTACCGCCATGAATAAGGCTCTTTCTACAATTCTACAAAACTTGATGTGGAGGTGGTCCGTGACACGCCATTCTCTCCTCCTATAGAGGAGTTGCATAAAGATGAGCACACTGTAGTTGATCTAGTGCATATCTATACAGGTTCTACGCTCGGGGGGAAGTATGTCAACCATAGACTTGTCACTTTATTTAAAACCCATGGCATCATCCATCAGACCTCTTGTCCCCACTCTCCACAACAAAATGGTGTGGCAGAACGCAAGAACCATCACCTTTTGGAAGTGACTCGCTCTTTATTCATTGATCAGCATGTACCCCATTATCCCTGGGGCGAGGCTCTGTACTCTGCAGTGTATTTGATTAACAGAGTCCCTTCTCGGATAGTACAGTTCCAAACTCCACTTGAAGCCCTCACCTCACACCATGAAGTCCCATCCGTCCTCCGTATACCACCCGGCTGTATTGCTTTCTTTCAGAACCATGCTCATCAACTTCAGAACCATGCTCATCAACGGAGTAAGCTAGATCCCTGTGCCTTGAAATGTGTGTTTGTTGGGTACTCATCGTCCCAGAAAGGCTACAAGTCTTATCATCCTCCCTCTCGGAAGTTCTATGTGACTATGGATCTCACCTTTCAGGAGGACACGCCCTATTACTTACCTAGCCCTTCCTTTCAGGGGGAGAGACAACTTATTGAAGAGAAGAGCGACAAAGATCCAAGTTTCTTGCCATGACAATCGATCCCCAACAAGATGGCGATCGAGCGCCACCACCCAGAAGTGAACCTCATCATGCAGCGATCGATCCCCACTCACCGGGCGATCCACAAGAACATGGCAATCATGGCGATCAATCACCACCCAATGAAGCATCGACTATGCCCCCTTCTCCTACTCCGCTCGCCCAATCGACTCCTGAGGAAAGACTTGAGGTAACTTCCGATACTGATGACATTGTTTATGATTAAAATTATTTATTTGAACCTGCTGAACCATCACAGGAACACGAAACCCCAAGATATCAATTACCCCCTCGAACAACTCGAGGACGACCAAAACCCCAAGACTCCCCCACTATCAATGCCAAAGCCAAATACCCCATCAGTAACCATGTCTCATCCCATAGATTATCCAAGTCATATGAATCATTTGTATATCAATTATCTACTGTGTCTATTCCAAGTAAGTTGCAGGAAGCTCTGGCAGACCCTAGGTGGACCAAAGCTATGGCTGAGGAGATGGTCCAAAAGAACTCTACTTGCCACTTCCTCTATTCACTTCGCCTTTCCTTCGGAACCTTTGCCTAAGGGGAAGAAGACTGTGGGATGCAAATGGATCTTTACCATCAAGCACAAAGCGGATGGGTCGATTGAAAGGTATAAGGCTCGACTTGTAGCAAAGGGATATACCCGGGTAGATTATCAAGAGACTTTTGCCCCAGTGGCAAAGATTAATAGCATTCGAGTCCTCCGATCATTAGCTGCAAACCTGGATGGGCCCTTGTTGCAGTTCGATGTCAAGAATGCATTTCGACATGGCGATCTCAAAGAAGAAGTATATATGGATGCTCCACCAGGTCTTTCTTTAGGTCCTCAAGAAGGCTTGGTGTACATAGCAAGAACCCGCTCAAAGTGACGAGATCTTGTATGACTGAGTTTGGCAAGGACCCCTCCACCACCTATCCTTACTAAGGTAGAGAACCTTCGTAATGAATGGATATTTTTTACATATAGCCACCATATGGATGATGGTAAGCAAGCAAACAACCGGAAGCAATTGCATATAAATCCACGCGTCCACCCTTGACGCAAAAGCGCTTAGCAAACTCAAATGCACCAGTGTAAGAAATAATCTCTTTTTTTCTTTCTGAAGACACTGAAAATAAACTTCAGCAACTTGCGCATCAGTGATGACAACATCATTACCGAGCACATTGATTGGGACACATCAACTAAAGTGGCTTTTGAACGAGACCTACCGGCTTAGGGGCAGTTGCTACTAAAATGGGTGTACCCAGAACGGGGTTCCGCTCTCTAAATGGATCCGCTATAGCTACTCGACCTCGATCAAATGGCTTTGGATCTGTCTCTACATCTGGAATATCTGTAACAGGATATGGAACTCAATATCGATCTGAAGCTGGAAGGGGTGCTCCATAGCTTCAACTGATACTGCTTCTAGCCAACATCGGCTATGGATCACGCCCATCATCATAAGGGCATCTCGGTATGGGGTTGGATCATAGGCCCTGGTGACGGCTCCCCTTACTAGTAAAGGGAACTGGAAAGGATGCTATTGGTGCTATCGGTACTGCTCTCGTTATCATCGGCAGATATGCTTCTTTTTCTATTAGCGGGAGTCTTTCTCTACTGCTGTTGGTATCGCCTTCCGGATATGCTTCTGCTTTTACTGATGCTTATGGATCACTTTTTGAATCGAACCAAAAAAGGGATAGGTTTGATCGGCCTGGCCTCGGATGGTGGATCGAATGAAGACTCAACCGCGTCATCACGGCAGCGATGGATGTCCAACCTTTATATCTCTTCCTTCTCAATAAAGGCGGGGATGGATTCTGAAATACTCCTCCGATCGGTTCCGAAAGTCTTTTCTTCACCTTCTCTTCTCGGCATGATCCAGGCGTTCAATCTAGGAGATCAAATCATGGGTTCTCATCCCGGAGAGGCAAGTTAGTAGGTTGGTTGAAATGTGGTTATGCCGGGTGGACTAAAGTAAAGTGGGAGGTGGCATCGTCTAACGTATAATAAAAGCACGCTTGCTTTTATTGTTTCACTCTGCTTATTAGTTGAGGCACTGCTGCGTCTGCGTGTTCTCATCTAAGAAAGATGTACAGTTCTCGCGGAGCGCACTTGCGAAGGACCAATGACGAGCCATATAGAGGATAAGAGAAGGAATCCCTTATAGATATTTATTTATATAAAAAAAAAAGTGTCTGGGGGTTGAAGTTAAGTTTTTTTTCGTCAGGGAGCTAAGACCATTCCAATGCTCCCTTTCGCCATGCATAAACTAAGCTAATACGGAAATAATGTATATAAATAGGGAACGGATACGTCCAATACATTAGAAACTCATTGCCCATGGATAAAGACATCAAAATAAATTACTGTATGTAATAGTGGATTCAGAATTGTGTAACCTCCCATTGCTCTATCTCCGATAGCATGCAGCCGATAATGGAGACAGATATATAGAAAGTGTCAAATGGGAGATCTTTATAGGGAGTCAGTCTTTACTTAACTCAGAAAAAGGCTTGACTTAGCTCAAGCAATGCCCAAAAAGTCCCATGTCTTTCTTGGTTGGACCAACCCAACCCGCGATTTCCGACAAGTCTTTCCGCATTTTTGGGAGGAGCAGAGCAGTCAAAAAATGAACCAAACCAAATGATTGTAAAAGTTCTAGAATGGATATTCCTCACAATTGCTCCTTGTGATGCAGCGGAACCATGGCAATTAGGATTTCAAGACGCAGCAACCCCTATGATGCAAGGAATAATGGACTTACATCACGATATCTTTTTCTTCCTCATTCTTATTTTGGTTTTCGTATCACGGATCTTGGTTCGCGCTTTATGGCATTTCCACTATAAAAAAAATCCAATCCCGCAAAGGATTGTTCATGGAACTACTATCGAGATTCTTCGGACCATATTTCCTAGTATCATCCCGATGTTCATTGCTATACCATCATTTGCTCTGTTATACTCAATGGACGAGGTAGTAGTAGATCCAGCCATTACTATCAAAGCTATTGGACATCAATGGTATCGGACTTATGAGTATTCAGACTATAACAGTTCCGATGAACAGTCACTCACTTTTGACAGTTATACGATTCCAGAAGATGATCTAGAATTGGGTCAATCACGTTTATTAGAAGTGGACAATAGGGTGGTTGTACCAGCCAAAACTCATAGTGGGACTGTGCCATTAATCCCATCTCCCCATGAGGCCTTCCGGGTTGGCTGGACTGGATTGCCCAGTCCGCTAAATGAGCCTTCCCCGTTTTCCGGGTGCGCTCTGGCCATAGCCGAAGCGTCCACCTCGCCCAATGGGGAACCTATAATATTAGAGGCCTCTAGCGTTGGCCAGGACGATCTGTGGGCCGCGCTGGAAGCCGCAGAGCTTCAAAAGCTGGAAGCCGATAAGCTTCAGCTTCGAAAAATAATGGAATCCCCGGAATACCGGGCGACGGAAAGGGAACTCCTTCGGTTCTACGCCATGCAAAAAAGCATGGCTGAGCAGGTGGGCACGCTCTTAAAAGAGCGGGGCTACGGGGCCATCCCGCCC